TTACACAAGGATAGATACTAGTTACCCTTCCCTACTTTATTTTATTTATTTAATAATTTTGTTTTTTCCTTTAATTAACTCAAAGTTCTTTCTTTAAAGAATTCTGCCTTCTTTAAAATATCATAAACAGTTCCTGTAGGTTGAGCACCTTTTTCAAGGAAATATAGAATAGCAGGAACATTTAAATAAGTTTGATTCTTTATCGGATTGTAAAAACCTACTTTTCGAAGATCTCTTCCTTCTCTTCGGAATCGAACATCAATTGCAACGATTCGATAGATGGCTCATTGGGATAGATGTAAATAAACAATGCCCCCCCTAGAAACGTATAGGAGGTTTTTTCCTCATACGGCTCGAGAAAAATGATTCCAATTTCTGTATATAATAGCAAGTGGATCCATAAAATCATGAATTTTACTATAATTTGAATTGAGTACTTTTTTCTTCTTCCTTACAGAAAAAGGAAGAAATCTCATTCATACTCATAACTCAAGTTGGGTAATTCTGACAAGAGAATCCTTAGACATTTATTGAGCCGTCTCTAAACTCTTTTGTTTGTCTCATTTCGAATCTATTTTTATTCCTCAGTCTGATCCAATTGTTGAGACAATTGAAAATAGTGTTTCCTTGTTTCGGAATCCTTTATCCTTGCTTTGTGAAATCATTGGGTTTAGACATTACCTCGGGGATCCTTATTCCTTTCAAAATGGCAGCAACATACCTTTTTTTGTTATTTCTTTCTATATAAATAGAATATGAATGATTGATTCCCTTGTGATACACTTTTCATCGAAATAGTTTTACCAATTTCGGAAAATTTGACTTTTCAAACTTGTTCTGAATTTGAACCTTTCAATTTAGAATTTATATATAGTGAGGATATACTTACAGAGTTGGTCTAACTTATTGATTTTCACTAACCCTAGATTCTTTCCCTTGAAAAATGAATCAATCCTTTCTTCTCGAGCTTCATCATGTACTATTTACTTATAACCCAACACAAATTAGGTTCCGGGCAGAACAGAACAAACTATGTCGAGCCAAGAGCATCTTCATTACTATAGAAGATGGCGGATGTAAAAATCCACAGCCGACCATGTCCTTCAAGTCGCACGTTGCTTTCTACCACATCGTTTCAAACGAAGTTTTACCATAACATTCCTCTAATTGAAATTTCAAAGCGGTATGGAATTGATTCAATATAAAATCATGAATAGTCATTGGTTCAACCGGTATATAATATTTCTATCTATGGATAAATAAGTATTTATCCGGATAAGGGTCAGCAAGGATCGAATTTATTTAATTTAACCCCATATTCTATCATATGAATTGAATGAAAATAAAGATATTCAATTTTACCCACATTTGACACTTGATTCCGTTTGTGAGAAACCAAACGAATTCTCAGATATGATTCTTAGAACCATTCTGAAAATTAATAAGAAAAGATTTTTCCCTTTAACAAATTATTGTTTCATGTGGAATGCAGTGTGATCCCATCTTTCGTTTCATGAAAAACGATCTGGGACGGAAGGATTCGAACCTCCGAATAACGGGACCAAAACCCGCTGCCTTACCGCTTGGCCACGCCCCATTTTGATTTCTATTCGATATTAATCAACACTAATATTGGTATTGGTTATTCGTCAATCCCAACCCAAATACACAAAAACATATGGGATATTTTGTTGCTAGGATTCAAGACATGTAGATATAGAATCAAAAAAATTCATTGATCATTACATAGAATTCAATTAAGATATTGTATGAAAGTTGAATTCCTTATATTCTCATTTTAGAATGATAATGGGGGGAGGGATTTTTTATTTGGGAAAGTCCGAACCGAAGAAAAAGAAGGATTTCTTGATCTGCCTTTTTCATTTTTCCCTTATAAAAATAACTCAAAATTATCTAATCCACAAGAACGAAATGCTTGTTATGCTTAATATCTTTAGTTTAATCGGTATCTGTCTTAATTCTGTCCTTTATTCGAGTAGTTTTTTCTTCGCCAAATTGCCCGAAGCTTATGCCATTTTCAATCCAATCGTAGATGTTATGCCTGTCATACCTGTACTCTTTTTTCTCTTAGCCTTTGTTTGGCAAGCCACTGTAAGTTTTCGATGAAATCTTTAATACTCTGCTAAATTGATGATGTATTCGATAAAAAAATTCTAAAAATTGATAAGATCAGATAAGTCTTACATTACGAACCCTCGATTCAAAAATAGAAATTCTTGTATATTGAATGAATAACCGCAGCGATGAATTTGGATCAGCCTTTTCCCCGTTCTGACCTTCCGGTGAGTATGGACTATTAGGTACTCCACAATACCTAATTATTGATATGACAAGAAATTTCGGGTAACGAATGAATCAAAATCTTATTACAAATAAATTCGTCTTATTTTTCATTTTTTGGGGTGTCAAAACAAAAAAAAAAAATGGTATATGTGGTAAAAAATAGGCAATCTATTCCCCTTTTTCAAAAAAAAATGATCTTGGAGATTGTGTAATGCTTACTCTCAAACTCTTTGTTTACACAGTAGTGATATTCTTTGTTTCCCTTTTTATCTTTGGATTCTTATCTAATGATCCAGGACGCAATCCTGGACGTGAGGAATAAAAAATTTCTAGTTTTTTTTGCTTTTTTCTAAATTAATTCTTAATAATCTTATTTGTTTCATACATTTAACTATGGTAAAATCAAGGGATGAGAATCTTTTCGAATTCGAAAATACCAAGTGATCAGAGAAAGCGGAAAGAGAGGGATTCGAACCCTCGGTACAAATAATTCGTACAACGGATTAGCAATCCGCCGCTTTAGTCCACTCAGCCATCTCTCCTAATTCCAAATTGAAAATTTGTTATGTGATGTAACACGTGAAATAAAGATTGATAAAAATCCACCTTCTTCTCTTTATTTTCTTTTTTCATTTGATTTTTATTTATTTAATCTTATTTAACTTTATTATTATTATTTATTTTATTATATTATTAAAATAGAAATTCGAAATATTCTAAAATATTCTAATAAATAATAGAAATTTTTTAAATAGCTATTAAAATTTAAACTTAAACAAAGTATTTAATATTTAGATAAAATAATTTAAATAAAATAAAAGTAAAGGTATATATTTATACTAAGAGATATATATTTATTATAGTATAAATATATTATATATAATAAAATATGTAAAAATATGTATAAGAAATATAAGAAAAATAAGAAAAAAATAGAAAAAAGCAATTGATCAGGAATTCAATATAGATAATGACTCAAAACGGATCTCCTCAATAGAAAGAATATCTTAGTTCTTTGATTTTATACGAAAGGTTTATTTTCCCGGCCTGATCTGCTTAAGTACTGGCCGGGACATTTCTTCTTTTATTCCATTGATTATTCTTTTTTTCTTTTTCTCAGTTTATTACTTAATTTCTTACTGTTGTCAAGTAAGGAATAAAAAAAGACATATGATAACATATATTATATATATATATAAATACATTAAACAATATTAAATTACATTTAACAATTTGAAATATTCAAAATATTTCTATTCTAATAGATATTTCTATTCTAATAGAATAGAACTCAATATAACTCATTTACTTCTTCAAGAGACAAACTTTATTTGAACAGTTGAGATTCAATTGACCCGAATTCATAAGATCTGGCACCGGCAGTTGAAAAGAAGGTGAAAAAGGGGGGGTCCATGTATACAGAATTTATAATTTTTATAGTCTAGCTTCAATCACCCCTTCAGGCGGGAACTATTAGTTTAGTAATGACTTCCCAGCAAATGAAAAGCTTAACTTTTTTTGTTATGCTATTTAAATAAAATTATGTTATTTAAATAAGCTTTACACTCTTCGCTTAGCTTTTTTTTATTTTTATTTTAAGTCCCCGGCGAGACTAAATACGTGTCAACGCTAGAATTTTCATGATTCCACTGCTATCTTGATTTTGTCTCACCCCTTTTTTTTGTTCGACAAATGGTCCATTCATATACAATAATGAATATGTAGCGGGTATAGTTTAGTGGTAAAAGTGTGATTCGTTCTATTAACAACTTAAATAGTTAAGGGGTCCATCGGTTTTTTTTTTTCAAACTCCGATCAAAAACTTTATTTCTTAAAAAGGTTTAATCCTTTTCTTCTCAATAGCATATTTGAGGAAAAATATACGTTCTCACGATTTGTATGTATCCAAAGGCCAATTAGAAATTGCATCAAAAAGTTGGATTATAGATATGGAGTCGCGAAGCATAATTTTTTGGAATTGGATTAACTATTCCAATTGAATAAGTATAGGTAAAGGATCTATGGATGAAGATACAAAAGTATATTTCCAATCGTAACTGGATCTTCCATTTTTGTGTTGTAAAAGGAAATTGAAGCCAAATAGCTAAAAAACGATAGTTTTGGTTTACTAGAACCATCAGCATATTGTTTCAGCTCGGTGGAAACCAAATTCTTTTCCTGAGGATCCTAGGAGTGAAAATAGGGAACGAAGTAACTAGACTAGATAGATTTGGTATAATCTCTCTCCTCTAGAGGGATCATCTAGAAAGCGGGTAGCTTTAGATGCATTCATACAGAAAAGCTGACATAGATATTATGGATCTCATTTTTTCTCTGGAAATACATGGACCTTCCATAAAGGAGCCGAATGAAACCAAAATTTCATGTTCGGTTTTGAATTAGAGACGTTAAAAATGATCAACCAACGTCGACTATAACCCCTAGCCTTCCAAGCTAACGATGCGGGTTCGATTCCCGCTACCCGCTCCATATTCTTTATTATACATGCGTCATCAATTTGGATATGCATCCTTTTTTTCCCGAAAAGATATATTTTCTGTATAATCGTTTTTTATTTGAGCAAGAGTAAAGTAAGAATACGAAAGAAGAAAATAGAAATGAAAAGCGTCCATTGTCTAATGGATAGGACAGAGGTCTTCTAAACCTTTGGTATAGGTTCAAATCCTATTGGACGC